AATATTGAAACTGTACTTTCTAGTAGTATCGCTGCTGTTTTTTTTGCAGCTTTCGTTGTTGCTGGAACTATGTGGTATGGTTCAGCAACTACCCCAATCGAATTATTTGGTCCCACTCGTTATCAGTGGGATCAGGGATACTTTCAGCAAGAAATATATCGAAGAGTTAACGCCGGACTAGCCGAAAATCTGAGTTTATCGGAAGCTTGGTCTAAAATTCCCGAAAAATTAGCTTTTTATGATTACATTGGTAATAATCCGGCAAAAGGGGGATTATTCAGAGCAGGCTCAATGGACAACGGAGATGGAATAGCTGTTGGATGGTTAGGACACCCCGTCTTTAGAGATAAAGAAGGGCGCGAGCTTTTTGTACGTCGTATGCCTACTTTTTTTGAAACATTTCCGGTAGTTTTAGTAGATGGAGACGGAATTGTGAGAGCCGATGTTCCTTTTAGAAGGGCAGAATCAAAGTATAGTGTTGAACAAGTAGGTGTAACTGTCGAGTTCTATGGTGGCGAACTCAATGGAGTTAGTTATGGTGATCCTGCTACTGTAAAAAAATACGCTAGACGTGCCCAATTAGGTGAAATTTTTGAATTAGATCGGGCTACTTTGAAATCCGATGGTGTTTTTCGTAGCAGTCCAAGGGGTTGGTTCACTTTTGGGCATGCTACGTTTGCTTTGCTCTTCTTTTTTGGACACATTTGGCATGGTGCTAGAACCTTGTTCAGAGATGTTTTTGCTGGTATTGATCCAGATTTGGATGCTCAAGTGGAATTTGGAGCATTTCAAAAAATTGGGGATCCAACTACAAGGAGACAAGTAGTCTGATACAACATTGCTCTGGTATCTTTCGCCTCTATTTTTTTTGATTTGACATAAGGTACCGGAGAAATCTTGATTTGAATCACCATTTATTCTTTGACTCTTTACTTTTCTTTATATGGTAAATGATCCCAAATGAATAGGTGTGGAAGCTATAATTGTAAACCACGATCGAATCTATGGAAGCATTGGTTTATACATTCCTTTTAGTCTCGACTTTAGGGATAATTTTTTTCGCTATCTTTTTTCGAGAACCGCCTAAGGTTCCGACTAAAACTAAAAAAATGAAATAATTTTTCATTATCTCAATTGAAGTAATGAGCCTCCCAATATGGGAGACTCATTACTTCAACTAGTCCCCGTGTTCTTCGAATGGATCTCTTAGTTGTTGAGAGGGTTGCCCAAAAGCGGTATATAAGGCGTACCCAGTAAAGCTTACAAGTAAACCAGATATGGAGATGGCGACTAGGGTTGCTGTTTCCATTTTTAGATAATTTCAAGATCACAATGGATCTACGATAAGATCGTTTATTTACAACTACAACGGAATGGTATACAAAGTCAACAGATCTCAACCAAGGAATAGTATTTTATGGCTACACAAACCGTTGAGGGTAGTTCTAGATCTGGGCCAAGACGAACTACTGTAGGGAATTTATTGAAACCATTGAATTCGGAATATGGTAAAGTAGCACCGGGCTGGGGGACTACACCACTTATGGGGGTCGCAATGGCTCTATTTGCGATATTCCTATCTATTATTTTGGAAATTTATAATTCTTCCGTTTTACTGGATGGAATTTCAATGAGTTAGGTTCATAAGAACTATAAAGTCCTAGTTTTTCAATCAAAAAAATTACTTTACTTAAGAAAGACTCGGATTTCTAGACCATTCTGGTAGTTCGACCGTGAGATTTATTTGTTTCGGTATTTCCGGAATATGAGTGTGTGACTTGTTATAATTGATCCTATTGATAATACAGAAAATGGGCCTGTCATCTCTATCAAGATGATTCTACCTCGTCGGATATTTATTCTAGTATCTGGAGCACGGAATATATAGAATAGATCAAGAAAAGACATATTTGAACTATGATTCATACCTACTATTTACTATTCAGACTTCGCAACCGGACTCAAAAAAAAATTCAAATAGGTATTTCCTAAATCAAACGATTTTTCTTCTTTCAGTTTGAACAAAGGACAAATGTTTCTCTAGATTTTGTTGAGTTATTACATCTATTCATTGAATAAGTGATCATCAAACGGTTCTTACTCAGAGAACCTTTGAGTTTAGCTTGAGGCTTTGCTTGATTAAATCATCGTGGTTCTAGTATGAATCTGAGGTTTCAATTGATTCATAGGGTCTCAACAAGGGAATTCCTATCAATAGCAAAACTATTGTTAATCTGCATTACGCACAAAAAAACAACAAATCAAATAACAAATAAAAAAATAGGGAAGAGAAGATTCAAGAGGCCTGTACCGATCAACATAAAGAAAGATGGATGAGCCAACTTGATATTTTTGGCATTATCATCACAAAGAAGAGATTCCGGATTTTTGTTACTTCGTATCTTTGGGGCAAATCGAATCAAGTGGCTAAGAAGTTTTGAACTTTCTATTACATATCCGTTGAAATCAGTATTTGTGTGTTTCCGCTTGAGCCGTACGA